AATCAACCATTGACAGTGCTTTTCTTGCGTCTGAGCGACAAACCAGCTTTGTTCCATAGTTTTTATGTCACCAGTAAAAAACCACTTCTCTTCATCTAGCTCTGTATCTGTGAATTCTCGAGGTGAAAACAGAACGGCAATGGACGGATCGTCCGATAAGCTCAAGAGTGGATTTCCAGGGTCCCAAATAAATTGGGTTATTCCAAAAAATATTTGTTCTTGGCAAGATCTAATTCTAGTTCGTGTCTCGTATACACTCTTCAAGAACGCCTCCTCAACCTCATCATGTTCATCATCAAATAGATTATCATAATCAAACGGGTTAAAGGGAGTATCTGCAAACACATAGTCATCTTCAAGCTTATAAAACGTAGACTTCTCCTTATTTTGCTCCTTTTCCTCAAGAGGATTCTGTTCATCTTCATCAGAATGCGAATCATTCTCTGGATCATTCTCTTCAAGATTATCCTGGTTAGAGTTAAAAAGAATGGCCTCCATCTGCTTGGCAAAAACTCCCCTAGACCAATAGGGAAATCCCAATTCATTGGCATTGGCCCTTTCAAGCCAATCCAATAGAAAGCCCCAAGGGGACCATTTTCTAGGAGCCCAAACGATGAAATTTTCGAACACCTTATGCGGGTCGATTTTGATCCCCCCTAGATGGATGGGCGGCGCTGATGGGTCTTTTTCATAGATCAATTTATGATCTAGCAGAGACCAAAATCCGTTATGTATCATATCTGAGGGATTCCTTGGTTCGGGCCGACGAAGCACTGGCACTCCATCCTTATCAAACTGAGTGCAATCCTTTTCTGTTGGTAAGAATCCCTCTAGAATGCCTTCTACTTCTAATAGGCCATGAACTAGATCAGAATTATTCTCGACGAGGCTACCCGAAGCGATCTCATTGTTTGCATTGAGGTCGGATCGAGACCAAAGATTTTGAGCGACCAATCCGGAAGAACAATTCAAGACATAAATAAGTATTGTTAATTTCTTCATGCTCATTCCAAGTTGGTAGTACCATCGGTACAAATAAGGCTCCCTTTCCGGACAGAATCTATTATTCATATAGATAGATATAGGATCTATGGGGCAATCCCTTAGAAAGAAATAGTGTACTACAACCCTTCCTATTTGATAGAAGAGTACCCGAGAATTGTTAATCGGGCGTAGCTCAGCTCGCAAATCCCAAGTTTGTCTATGAAGAGCGTGTCTAAGTGTATTACTGTCTATAATGGATTTCCCCTGTGAAAGACTAAGCGATAGGGCCTCATTGGTAAGTGCTACAAGATCTTGCGCAGTGGAACCCAGGGTTATGGACTCGAATCCATTAGTACTATGGAATATTTGGCTGTCCAAGCGAAAGCCCCTAGTATATGAAAGAATTAAAAAGTTCTTTTGTTGTTGTGAAATAATAGGCCTTCGTACCTTAATGCACGTATTAAATCTCTGTGGATCTATTAGACAGGGCTGCATTCGTTGAGGCATATGGGTTGAAGCAATAATAAGATTATTGCTACTGGAACAATCCCAGGAGAGAAGGTACGCTAATAGACCGAGAGTGAAAAAATCCGAGTCCTCGAAAGTCACCTGATGAATGTTTGGAATCCATATTAAGCAAGGAGACATTGCTTTTGCTAATTCCATTTGAAGACAGCTATAAAATACGGGTGCGTATGCCACTGTCTGCATATCGTCACTTTGATCAGTCAGCGAAACCTGGTCCAGGCTATGCGCCTCGGCGTCGAAATGGTAGTCTAGGGGAGTCAAAGACAAAACGGACGACATAAAATGACGCCAAAACAAAGACTCATCAGTATCGTGGTCAAGAGTCTGAATATCTTCACTAAGCATCTCAAGATCGTCACGAGTGTCACCAAAAAGATGGATACCCAGAACCTCCTCCAAAATCCCATCATCCTCAAAATATTCATCAAAATATTCATCGCTGTCCATCCACTCGTCGTCAAAATAATAAGGCATCTGACCGTACTTGTGCAGCAATATCGTAATGAACGGAAGATAAGAGTCTTTCGCGAGGTAGTTTACCAAATAGGATCGTCCAAGTCCTATAGAACCTATCAGTAAAATACTCTTAGAGGGGGCTAAGTTTAAGCGTAACGAAAAGGGTTTTGGACGAGATAGGACAGGAAAAGGATCAACCCCAGATGAGGGTTGTGAATAAGTCATTGTATGATAAAGAGCAAGGAATATCCGTTTTTCTGCTAAAGAGGATGTATTGAACTCATAATTTAGTAGATACTTTTTATGAAAGTCAATCACCTTTCGTAAGTACACTTCGCCCGGTTGGTCAACCATTTGAGGAAGCACCTCATTATTTCTTAAAGGTTCCTCAATAGAAGTCAGACTCCATAAAATTTCCGAAATCCTTGTTTTTCTCCTGAAGGTGACGAACTGCATCAAGACTTCTCGTTCTTGATCCTCAACCCAAGGATGGGTTGAGACCCAGTCGGCTGTTTGATTCCAATAAGCGGCCACCTTTTTTCTTTTTCTTAGGAATGAATAGATCTCTTTACTTGTAGAACTTATAGATCTTGTCCTTATCACAAAAGTGATTTCATTGCTGATGATATTTATGAAATTAATGATAGGGCCGAAATTGATATTTAAAAATCTCTTTTTCCTCAGTGCATAAGGACTCGGGAATAACATGTTTTCTAGAAGACCTAGACAGAAATTTTTGAACCTTAACCCTAAAGGCGGCGATTGCGATAGAGGATACTCAGCCAGAAGTTCTTCCAACTCAATCTCAATCATCAATTCATCCATGATCAAAGATTTGCCCGTTTTGAAGTGTCCCAATAAGCTAAGAAAGCAAAACAAACACTCTAAAAGAGATCTATAAACGAGATATAGAAGAATAAGCAAAAATAAGCTCATTAAGAGGTCGAATTCATAAGGATTTTTCCTCTTCCAATCTGCCCGAAGTTGTATCTCATAAAAGGAGCGTTTCAAGTCAGGCCAAGTGGCCGTTATGGTCGCCGTTATGGCATTTTTTTTATGCCATTGAATAGCAACATCAAATTTAACATTTTCGCATCCCAATTTTTGAACATCATCCACCCTTTTTTGAATATCGGCTCCCATTTTTTGAAATTGTTTTTGAATTTCGTCTCCCATTTTTTTGAAATTGTTTTTGAAATTGTTTTTGAATTTCATCGTCCATTTTTCTTTGAATTTCGTCCATTTCCACATATTCCTCTTACATTCACTTATCCAGTTCCTCTTACATTCACTTATCCAGTTCCTCGTACAGTTCCTCCAGTTTCTCCAGTTCCTCCATTTCCTCCTCCATTTCATCCTCCATTTACTCTTCCATCTTAGAACAGCCAAGGTAAGCTCAGGAATAAAAATTCTTCGCCCGGTCCACACTCTCCTCCGTAGGTTGAAAACAATCTCTAAAAAGAGAGAGGTTAGAAATTTAAACCCTTGCCAAGTAAGGGCCAGCGGCAGAAAGCTTTTGAATAGCTTCCATTTTTTGTATGAGATATATTTTTTGATTAGCTGCTTTTTTGAGCGAGCAAGTTTCTTGCTATACTTCATAATTTCTTTATATTCTCTAATTAGATGAATCTGCCTTATTTGCTCTTTTCTCAAAATACCTGCTTTTTTTTTTATCCAAATAATATCTTTTTTAAGCATCTCATAAGCTTTTTTCAGCTTTTCTTTTTTCATCGCTTTTAGCCTTTTTTCGAGTTCTACTGATAAAAATTTCCCAAACAATGAAGGGGGAATCCCAAGTCTCGTTGAATTTTTCTTGATATATGAAATCAATGAAGTGCCTTTTCTAACTCGGGTCAGCTTTTTTAATTTAGCTATATCGATATCGAAAAGAGAATCATAGAAGTCCGGCCTTTCTGAATCAGCTAGATTGATACCTAAAAGAGACTCAGCGAAGTTCCTCGTGTCTAAATCATCTAGATTGATATCTGACCGAAACTCACCGAAGTTCGGCACTTTTAAATTTGCTAGATTGATATTTGAAAGAAACTCACCGAAGTTCGGCACTTTTAAATTTGCTAGATTGATATTTGAAAGAAACTCACCGAAGTTCGGCACTTTTAAATTTGCTAGATTGATATCTGAAAGAGACTCATCGAAGTTTTTCGATTCTAAATCATATAGATTCCTATCTGAAAGAGACTCATCGAAGTTTATCCCTTCTAAATCATCTAGATCAATATATGAAAGAGACTCATCCAACTTCGTCGCTTCTAAATTAGCTAGATTGCTATTTGAAAGAGACTCATCCAACTTCGTCGCTTTTAATTTAGCTAGATTGATATAATAAAGAAACTTACCGAAGTTCGGCACTTTTAAATTTGATAAATTGATATCTGAACGAGACTGATGATCCAACTTCGTCCCTTCTGAATGAGCGAAATTGATATCTGAAAGAGGTTGACAATAAGTTCTTTCCAAATTGACTATTTGTTCCTCTGTTAGAGGTGTTCCAGAAATGTCTATGATCGAGGTGCGAGCTCTACGCTTCAATGGAATGTCTACGATCGAGGCGCTAGCTCTACCCCGGAATGGATTGTCTAGGATCGAGTAGCTAACTCTACCAATGAATGGATCGAATCGACGTGGAAAATCCAGAGATTTGAATCTCTTCGATACCTCTGACTGGATTGCTGAAAGAATATCTCTCTCCGCAAAAGCATGCGGTTTTTGACCGACGCCCAAAGACAATTTTTTGTTGCGAATGAACAAAGTATTAAGGAATTGTCGATAGATAAAATTATAATAATTGATAGGGGCCTTTTCCACATAAAAGGGGAATCTTTTGTTACAATAGAAGGAGAAGTAATCTGGCTTATTCATGAATCGAAGGCGATTTGCTTTAAAAAAAGCAGATATCAACGAACTTCTATGAAATGGTTTCACGGGATTCAGCCAATTGTCTGGATCGTCGAATATCATTGATAAATCGGAATACGTCTTAGGCAAGGATGCACGGAATGATTTCAATTCAGTTTTTGGTAAATTTTCATATAATGAGTGAATCATCGACTCTGATATCTTTTGGCAAGGCTCATGATCATCCAAGAACAAAGGTGTCAATAAACCGAAAGAAAACTTGAAGCGATCTTCCAGGCTCTTCTGCTCAGAACCGAAATGTTTCTGAAACCTATTACCCCTAAAAGGATCCGTTTCATTCTTGTCGAAATCAAATCCCATGTTCGCCCTGTAGCAGCGAAAAAATTCAACGGCTCCAGGTTTAGTGCTTGCAGTAGTAAGCATCAGAAAAGTAGGATTTTTCCATTGGCTAGGCCTATCCCAAGAATATTTATTCCCTAAATGTCGGTTGATCGTATATTTACTTAGTCTAAATTCGAAGCCATATAGAGTCAGTAAAAGGAATCGATTCCATACATTTCTTATGGCCCTATAGGTGGTAGATTGAATCAGATTCCGGATCAATCTATGTTGATTGGCTGCCTCCATTATCTTCTTATTAGCAAATACCACTATCTCCATTATCTTCTTATTAGCAAATACCACTTTTTTTTGTTTTTGCCCTTTTTTTATCATCCTTCGATAATAAGCTGCATTCTCTTCAGAAGAACTAGGAGGGGTCGCGATGAAAATCATCTTTTTGGAGACCCAGCCAGGGCCCTGGAAGAACTTCTCCAAATTAGACTCGTATCCATAGGAGTCAGTAGGAAAGATAGGTCCGTCACGACAGAATTCCTGCGTCTCAGTTATTTTTTTCTCCAAAAAGTCTATCCTCTTAACCAATCTCGTTTCTAATTCTGTCATCTTATTAAATTTCTCGTTGTTGTCTCTCAAGGGTTTGACTGTACCTGTATCATCTGATGGACTAGGATCTGATGAAATAGGAATAGGATGAATTGAGACAGTATTGTGTAAATAGGGAATTATCTTGAATAGCTTAAGGATTTCTGTATTTTGCGCTCGCAAGAAAACCGAAAAATCGTTGTCGTTCTTCAACAATTTCTGATCTCTAGTTAACCTCTTGCTCAGCTGAAGTACCCATCCGTCAGAGAAAAAAGAAGAAACGGATCTTGTACGATTCCGAATCAATTGTTCGTTTGCTTCCCATAGCCGGGACATTGCGGAATCTTCTGCTTGTTCCGTCTCTGCTTGTTCCGTTTCCAGAACGGAAGGATCCCCAAGAATCGATCTTTCTTTTATTAGTTGTTGACTCGCTCTTTGCGTCACTATCTCTGCTTGTTCCGTTTCCAGAACGGAAGGATCCCCAAGAATCGATCTTTCTTTTATTAGTTGTTGACTCGCTCTTTGCGTCACTATGTCACCGATCTTGTTTCCTTTTGGAGGAGAAACGAGCGAAATAAGCAACCTAGCGACATGGGAAGACACAAAGGGGTGTTCCACTGTATCATTTTTCGGTTCAATGAAATTCATCGGTATAGGAAACAACTTCACCAAGACAACATTTGTTTTGACAGGTCGATTTATTATACGAGATATAAGGACCGCTACTACAAAAAATATTCCACTCTTGATCGTCAAATTACAAAATCGACGGATTTTCTTTTTTACAGTCAAACCCGGTGGATTGAATGTGTATAAAAGTACGACCCTCCAAACTAGTGGATCGAAAAGTTTTATTAAACGTCGTGGATCGAAAAAAATACGAATGAAATAGCCGACTGAAGTGAATGGGTTTGATGGAGAAATTTTTTTTTCTCTCAATACAGCTCTGAATTCGCCAAGAAAAATTTTGAAGGTGTTCATAGGTAGACTTTGATAATTTATTATTATTATTATTGTAAAAAGAAACTCAATTATTTTAAAACTAAACTAAATCTTTATTGTTTAAAAAGAAACTCAATTATTGTAAAAATAAACCAAAAGGTTGGGGTTTATTATTTTTTTGTAAAACGACACTAAGCGGTTGGCAAGAACTAGAGAATCTCTGGATTTCTCTAACGATTTGAGTTCAATTGAAATTTAGTTATTCAACATCGAAGAGGATTCCTGTTAAGCATCCATGGCTGAATGGTTAAAGCACCCAACTCATAATTGGTGAACTCGTAGGTTCAATTTCTACTGGATGCCCGTCAATGGGACTCTCTAATAAGTCTCTGTATCAGTGGTGTCTTCTATTCATATCTTACTAGAATAGTGAAGAGAATTTAGAATTGATATCTTCTCTTACTATAATATTCAATTGATCCATTGATATCTTCCTATATGTTAGATTCATCGAATTAGCAATCTAATTTAATTAAAAAAATGAAAAAAAAAAGTGAAACGTCCAATCTATCGTGATTTTGAGCAGTCAACACTTCATTTAGATGCAATATAATATATCTAGAGAAATCTTGAGATGAGATCCTTCTGAGTAGGCTATGGGTAGGTTATATGGTGCAGCAACCCCGTATAAAAGATTCGACGGAACCTCAAGGCCAAAAACTTCTCCAATTCTTGGGGAGTTTTGAAACAAGGTAACTTGCTCAAATTTTTTAAGTCTGGCTCGCCCGGTTC